AATATTTGACAATACATTCCGTACCCTGCTAAAAAACCGATCCTTGTTTATCAACCGCACATTGTCTAACCAAATCCAATTCTCTCTCGATACGTTCCTCAAAAAATCCGATTCGTGCTGATTCTTCCCCCAACTAACGAAGAGATCTTGGCGGAATTGCCACATATGAAATTGAGCACAATTTTGCAAAGAAATACCCCACCTGTTTCTCGAGAAGAGATGGGAAACGTGCTCAATATCATTTGATTGAATAGTTGCCTCAGCTCCTTGTTGTTTGAAGAAACCCTCCCCTTCAATTGGTCTTTTTTCACGAAAAGCAGACATGAGATAACAAATCAAGTCTTTCCCTAAGATTTCGAATAGCTGTCCCGAATTCAAGTTGATTATGTTTCGCTTCTTCCTCGGAGAAAGACGATCAAACAATTCCCAATCATGGTCCTTGCGGATCGGATCATCCGTATAGGATAAAAAAAGAAACTCCAGATATTTGCTATCTTTCTCTTTGAATGAGATCTCAATTCCAGCTACGGTTTCATTAGCTATCTTACAACTAGAATCCCTCTTTTTTCTGACCCGGTTCCTCCACCACCGCGAACCCCGGTTCGATTCAGGCATGATACACTTTTTATTTATTGGGAGAACCCGAGTACTCTCTTGCGGATCCATGAAACAACTCTCAGAAATCTTTTTCCCTTTTGGAAGATACAGGAGCGAAACAATCAACCTATTGATATTGGAAGACCAAAAAGATTCTTCCAATGTCTCATTTCTGGGTCCAATGGAATTCATAGGTATAGGAAGAAGCCCCATCAAATAGAGATTTTTTCTTTCGACCATCTTTCGATTGGTAATACGAGATATAAGGACCGCTACTACAAGCAGTACTATACCTTTGATCGTGAAATATCGATTGCTTGTTGAACCCTGTGAATCACGTGAAAGTAGGATACTCCAAATTCGGGGGTCAAAGAGTTTCATAAAACGTTCTTGGTGGAAAAAAATGTGAGTGAAAGATCCCACTGAATCGAATTTGATCCATGAATCTAAGAAATAGTGAGAATTCTTGATCTCTCTCAATATCTCTCTCAATTCGAAGATCCAGGATTTGAATTGATGTCGTTTCATTGATTCCTCCTAAAGATTTCATTGATTCCTCCTAAAGATTTCATTTCAATTGGAATTTGGTTATTCACGATGTACGATGAGCCCTGTTAAGCATCCATGGCTGAATGGTTAAAGCGCCCAACTCATAATTGGCAAATTCGTAGGTTCAATTCCTGCTGGATGCACGCCAATGGGAACGTTCAATAAGTCTATTGGAATTGGCTCTGTATCAATGGAATCTCATCATCCATACATAACGAATTGGTATGGTATATTCATACCATAACATATGAACAGTAAGAACTAGAATTCTTATCGATACTGGAACTCATAGGGAAGAAAATGGATTTATGGATGGAATCAAATATGCAGTATTTACAGAAAAAAGTATTCGGTTATTGGGGAACAATCAATATACTTCTAATGTCGAATCAGGATCAACTAGGACAGAAATAAAGCATTGGGTCGAACTCTTCTTTGGTGTCAAGGTAATAGCTATGAATAGTCATCGACTCCCGGGAAAGGGTAGAAGAATGGGACCTATTATGGGACATACAATGCATTACAGACGTATGATCATTACGCTTCAACCGGGTTATTCTATTCCACCTCTTATAGAGAAAAGAACTTAAAGCAAAATACTTAATAACACGGCGATACATTTATACAAAACTTCTACCCCGAGCACACGTAATGGAGCCGTAGACAGTCAAGTGAAATCCAATCCACGAAATAATTTGATCTATGGACAGCATCGTTGTGGTAAAGGTCGTAATGCCAGAGGAATCATTACCGCAAGGCATAGAGGGGGAGGTCATAAGCGTCTATACCGTAAAATCGATTTTCGACGGAATGAAAAAGACATATCTGGTAGAATCGTAACCATAGAATACGACCCTAATCGAAATGCATACATTTGTCTCATACACTATGGGGATGGTGAGAAGAGATATATTTTACATCCCAGAGGGGCTATAATTGGAGATACCATTGTTTCTGGTACAGAAGTCCCTATATCAATGGGAAATGCCCTACCTTTGAGTGCGGTTTGAACTATTGATTTACGTAATTGGAAGTAACCAATTAGGTTTACGACGAAACCTAGAAATCAATCACTGATCCAATTTGAGTACCTCTATGGGATAGGATAGACCTCGACAGAAAACTGTTGAGTAACGGCAGCAAGTGATTGAGTTCAGTAGTTCCTCATAGAAAATTATTGACTCTAGAGATATGGTAATATGGAGAAGATAAAATTGTTTGAAGCACGCACAGAACCGGAAGCGCCCCTTGTTTCAAAGAGAGGAGGACGGGTTATTCACATTTAATTTGATGGTCAAAGGCGAATTGAAAGCTAAGCAGTGGTAATTATAAAGATCCCCCGGGGGAAAAATAGAGATGTCTCCTACGTTACCCGTAATATGTGGAAGTATCGACGTAATTTCATAGAGTCATTCGGTCTGAATGCTACATGAAGAACATAAGCCAGATGACGGAACGGGGAGACCTAGGATGTAGAAGATCATACATGAGTGATTCGGCAGATTTGGATTCCTATATATCCACTCATGTGGTACTTCATCATACGATTCATATAAGATCCATCTGTCTAGATATCATCATATACATCTAGAAAGCCGTATGCTTTGGAAGAAGCTTGTACAGTTTGGGAAGGGGTTTTTTTTGATAAAAAAGAAGAATCTACTTCAACCGATATGCCCTTAGGCACGGCCATACATAACATAGAAATCACACTTGGAAAGGGTGGACAATTAGCTAGAGCTGCCGGCGCTGTAGCGAAGCTGATTGCAAAAGAGGGTAAATCGGCCACATTAAGATTACCATCTGGGGAGGTCCGTTTGATATCCAAAAACTGCTTAGCAACAGTCGGACAAGTGGGTAATGTTGGGGTGAACCAAAAAAGTTTAGGTAGAGCTGGATCGAAGCGTTGGCTAGGTAAGCGTCCTGTAGTAAGAGGAGTGGTTATGAACCCTGTAGACCATCCCCATGGGGGCGGGGAAGGGAGAGCCCCAATTGGTAGAAAAAAACCCACAACCCCTTGGGGTTATCCTGCGCTTGGAAGAAGAAGTAGGAAAAGGAAAAAATATAGTGATAGTTTTATTCTTCGTCGCCGTAAATAGGAATACTTATTGAAAATCGAATTTTTGGAATTTGAAATAATGTGATGGGCGAACGACGGGAATTGAACCCGCGCGTGGTGGATTCACAATCCACTGCCTTGATCCACTTGGCTACATCCGCCCCTTATCTAGCTAAAGGATTTTTTCTTTTTTCCATTCATCATTATTGTATTTATTCTTACCTTCATACTTAGATCGAGATATTCTATTGGACATAGAATGCCAATCTTTAAAATGTAAAAAAAGGAGTAATCAGCTGTGGCACGTTCACTAAAAAAAAATCCTTTTGTAGCTAATCATTTATTGAGAAAAATTGAAAAACTCAACATGAGGGAGGAGAAAGAAATAATAGTAACTTGGTCTCGGGCATCTACCATTATACCCAAAATGATTGGCCATACAATCGCTATTCATAATGGAAAGGAACATTTACCTATTTATATAACAGATCGTATGGTAGGTCACAAATTGGGAGAATTCGCGCCTACTCTGACTTTCGCGAGACATGCGAGAAACGATAATAAATCTCGTCGTTAATTTGGAATAAAAAAAAGATACTTATCATTCATTGGCGGGGGATAACCTAATGATAAAGAACTCGAATTCGGGTAGAGAAGTAAAAGTTTTAGCTCAACATATATGTATGTCTGCTTTCAAAGCGCGAAGAGTAATTGACCAGATTCGCGGGCGCTCTTATGAGGAAACGCTTATGATACTGGAACTCATGCCTTATCGAGCATCTTATCCCATTTTAAAATTGGTTTATTCCGCAGCAGCAAATGCTAGTCATAATATGGGTTTGAACGAAGCTGATTTATTCATTAGTAAAGCCGAAGTCAACGGGGGTCCTTTTGTGAAAAAGTTAAGACCTAAGGCTCGGGGGCGTAGTTATCCAATAAAAAGGCCCACTTGTCATATAACAATTGTATTAAAAGATAAATCGAAATTCTTTTTAGCTGAATCGAAATCTTAGATTCATATTTAGAAAAAAATGGATGGAAAGATAATATAATCAAAAAATATGGGACAAAAAATAAATCCACTTGGTTTCAGACTTGGTACAACACAAAATCATCATTCTTTTTGGTTCACACAACCAAAAAATTTTTCCGCGGGTCTACAAGAAGATGAGAAAATACGGAATTGTATCAAGAACTATGTACAAAAAAATAAGAGAATATCCTCAGGTTTCGAAGGAATTGGAATTGCACGTATAGAAATTCAAAAAAGAATCGATTTGATCCAGGTCATAATCTCTATCGGATTCCCAAATTTATTAATAGAGGGCCGAACACGAGGGATCGAAGAATTACAGATGAATGTACAAAAAGAATTTCGTTCTGTGAACCGACGACTCAACATTGCTATCACAAGAATTGAAAAACCTTATGGACACCCTAATATTCTTGCAGAATACATGGCTTCACAATTAAGAAATAGAGTTTCGTTTCGAAAGGCAATGAAAAGAACTATTGAATTAACTGAACAAACAGATACAAAGGGAATTCAAATACAAATTGCAGGGCGTATCGACGGAAAAGAAATTGCACGTGTCGAATGGATCAGAGAAGGTAGGGTTCCTCTACAAACAATTCGCGCTAAAATTGATCATTGTTCCTATACAATTCGAACTATCCATGGAGTATTAGGCCTAAAAATTTGGATATTTGTGGACGAGGAATAATAGATCTTTATTGATTTTTCCATTCTGTCCAGTGGTAGAACAAAAAATTAGAAACTATTTCCGTTTTTTCCGTTAAATCAAACAAAAATAAACAATTCTAATTCTATAAGGTTGAATAAAAAAGAAATTTACCTTTTTTTGATATAATTGCCATGCTTAGTGTGTGACTCGTTAGTTTTTTCTTTAGAGTTTCTAGTTGGACTTCAAAAAAAGACCAACCCCTACTATGAACTTAATAACTATATAAACTAAAAACTAATAACCAACTTATTGCTTCGTATTGTCGAGATCCCAAGAAACAGTGACTATATGACTGGATCAATCATATAGTTGTAACAACTGAAATTTTTCACAAATCCGATTATGGATTTTTAAGAAAAAATAAATAAAGGGATGCGGATAAATGGAAAGGTGATAGAAAGAGAGAACAAAAATATCAATGATAGATGATTCCAATGTGTATGGTCTATGAATCACCTCATAAAAGGCAGTGTGATAAAGCATTAATATTTCAATATTAATATTGAAATAAATAATAATAAATAATAAAGAGCCTCGGGTTAATAGAAACTGAGGAGATTCACTCGGGAACAAATTTTGTTGGGAGCTCCATTGCGGAGTTCGGGCCTAACCATTAATGGAGAAGCTATAGGAACGACGAAACCTGTGACTATATAAGATTCTATTAAAAACGAATCCTAATGATTCATCGGGTAGGATGGCGGAACAAACCAAGAACAAATTAATTTACTCTGAGAGATCATGAATCGATCCTACGAATAAAGCAGGAAAGAGTCAATATTCGCCCGCGAAACCCTTATTTATTGTATTCCAATATTGTCGCTTGATTTAATAAGAGTAAAAATAAGGATTCGTTATAAAAAAGAAGCATTATCTATAAATAATACACATTTAGCCGTATATACAACACAGCTTCCTATGTAATAAATGAAATATCAATAAATCCCATTACTTAGTTTAGTGTATTAGTTATTAAATACATGTGTATATGTAATATTATCGAATCCTTTCATTTGCGAGGAGCTGGATGAGAAGAAACTCTCATGTCCGGTTCTGTAGTAGAGATGGGATTCAGAAAAAACCATCAACTATAACCCAAAAAGAACCAGATTTCGTAAGCAACATAGAGGAAGAATGAAGGGAATATCTAGTCGGGGTAATCATATTTGTTTCGGCAGATACGCTCTTCAAGCACTTGAACCCGCTTGGATCACAGCTAGACAAATAGAAGCAGGGCGAAGAGCAATGACACGATATGCGCGCCGTGGTGGAAAAATATGGGTACGCATATTTCCCGACAAACCTATTACGGTAAGACCTACGGAAACACGTATGGGTTCGGGGAAGGGATCCCCCGAATATTGGGTATCCGTTGTTAAACCAGGTCGAATACTTTATGAAATGGGCGGAGTATCAGAAACTGTAGCCAGAGCAGCTATTGAAATAGCCGCGTGCAAAATGCCGATACGAACTCAATTTGTTATTTCAGGATAGAGATGTAGAACTAAACATAAAAAAGGGGTATTGAGGATGAAAAACAACTGCGGGTTTATTTATTTCTAGACAAACACTATTTTTTTTTTTTCTCATTCTTTGCATTGAAATAACGGATTCAAATAAAAATGATATGATTCAACCTCAGACCCTTTTGAATGTAGCAGATAACAGCGGAGCTCGAGAATTGATGTGTATTCGAATCATAGGAGCTGGTAATCACCGATATGCTCATATTGGTGACGTTATTGTTGCTGTAATCAAAGAAGCAGTGCCCAATATGCCTCTAGAAAGATCAGAAGTAATTAGAGCTGTAATTGTACGTACATGTAAAGAACTTAAACGTGACAACGGTATGATAATACGATATGATGACAATGCAGCGGTTGTCATTGATCAAGAAGGAAATCCAAAAGGAACTCGAGTTTTTGGTGCGATTGCCCGGGAATTGAGACAGTTGAATTTTACTAAAATAGTTTCATTAGCCCCCGAGGTATTATAAAGACTGGTAGATGAAACTATGATATAGTTATAGTAGGATATCTGAAACGGATCCAATTAGTAGATTGTGTCTCACGCATATACTTTTAATATACTTTTAATATTTTAATAATTAATTGAATAATTAAGAATTTAATAGTAAAAAAAAAAAAAACATGCTGATTATATCGAAATTAGGAAGCACCAATAATTATAATTCGTCATGGGCAGAGACGCTATTGCTGATATAATAACTTCTATAAGAAATGCTGACATAAGTAAAAATGGAACGGTTCGAATAGCATCCACTAATATCACCGAAAACATTGTTAAAATACTCCTACGAGAAGGTTTTATTGAAAACGTTCGGAAACATCAGGAAAGTAACAAATATTTCTTGGTTTCAACCTTGCGCCATAGAAGGACTAGGAAAGGAATATATAGAACTATTTTAAAACGTATCAGTAGACCTGGTCTACGAATCTATTCCAACTATCAAAAAATTCCTAAGATTTTAGGTGGAATAGGAATTGTAATTCTTTCCACTTCTCGAGGCATAATGACAGATCGAGAAGCTAGACTAGAAAAAATTGGAGGAGAAATTTTGTGTTATATATGGTGATCCTCCTCCGGTATCCTAATTTTATCTCTAACTTCCTATTTGTGAAATAGAGAGGAAAAGTGAGTTATATAACTCTTCCTCCATTAGTTGATACTTCAAGGGGGTTACCTGGAATGAAAGAACAAAAATTGATTCATGAAGGGTTAATTACTGAATCACTTCCCAACGGCATGTTCCGGGTCCGTTTAGATAATGAAGATCTAATTCTAGGTTATATTTCAGGGAGGATCCGACGCAGTTTGATACGAATACTGCCGGGGGATAGAGTCAAAATCGAAATAAGTAGGTATGATTCAACCAGGGGGCGTATAATTTATAGACTTCGCAACAAAGATTCGAACGATTAGATAGATGATTTTTGAAAACATTCCTTTTATGGGAGATACAATTCGAAGCTAAAAAATACAAGAGACTTATTTTCTTCCAAGGAATAGATTCAAAATTAAGGTAAGGAGTGAGAAATATGAAAATAAGGGCTTCTGTTCGTAAAATTTGTGAAAAATGTCGACTGATCCGTAGGCGCGGGCGAATTATAGTGATTTGTTCCAATCCGAGACATAAACAGAGACAAGGATAATCTTTCAAAAGTTTCTCAAGGAAGGCCCATGTAAAAATAAAGGATCTGTTTTAACATGAAATGGATATCTCCATATCTTTCTATATATTTCTGATTCATATTTATGAGATGACAAAATATGGCAAAACCTATACCAAGAATTGGTTCGCGTAGGAATGGGCGTATTGGTTCACGTAAGAGTGGACGTAGAATACCAAAAGGAGTTATTCATGTTCAAGCGAGTTTCAACAATACCATTGTAACTGTTACAGATGTACGAGGTCGAGTGGTTTCTTGGGCCTCCGCCGGTACTTCTGGATTCAAAGGCTCAAGAAGAGGGACACCCTATGCTGCTCAAGCCGCCGCGTTAAATGCTATTCGTACTGTAGTTGATCAGGGTATGCAACGAGCAGAAGTTATGATAAAAGGTCCCGGTCTCGGAAGAGACGCAGCATTACGGGCCATTCGTCGAAGTGGTATACTATTAAGTTTCGTACGTGATGTAACACCTATGCCACATAATGGATGTCGACCTCCTAAAAAAAGACGTGTGTAAAAATAAGAATTAAATGGATTTCAAGAGAAATAAATGATTCAATGATCTAATCAAATAATAATATTAGTATGGTTCGAGAGGAAATAGCAGGATCCACTCGAACACTACAGTGGAAATGTGTTGAATCAAGAGTAGACAGTAAGCGTCTTTTTTATGGTCGTTTCATTCTGTCCCCACTCATGAAAGGGCAAGCCGATACCATAGGTATTGCCATGCGAAGGGCTTTACTTGGAGAAATAGAAGGAACATGTATCACACGTGCAAAATCTGAGAAGGTGCCGCATGAATATTCTACGATAGTAGGTATTGAGGAATCGGTACACGAAATTTTAATAAATTTGAAAGAAATTGTATTGAGAAGTAATCTGTATGGAGTTAGAGACGCATCCATTTGTGTCAGGGGTCCTAGATACGTAACCGCTCAAGATATCATCTCACCACCTTCCGTGGAAATAGTTGACGCAACACAGCATATAGCTAACCTGACGGAACCAATTGATTTGCGTATTGGATTACAAATCAAGAGAGATCGCGGATACCGTACGAACCCCACAAATAACTCTCAAGATGGAAGTTATCCTATAGATGCTGTATCCATGCCTGTCCGAAATGCGAATCATAGTATTCATTCTTATGGGAATGGAAATGAAAAACAAGAAATACTTTTTCTAGAAATATGGACGAATGGAAGTTTAACTCCTAAGGAAGCGCTTTATGAAGCTTCTCGTAATTTGATTGATTTATTTATTCCTTTTCTACACGCGGAGGAAGGGGGCATTCATTTCGAGGAAAATAAAAAAAGGTTTACTCTACCCCCTTTTACCTTTCAAAATGGGTTAACTAATCTAAAGAAAAACAAAAAAGGAATTCCATTGAAATGTATTTTTATTGACCAATCAGAACTATCCCCCAGGACCTATAATTGTCTCAAAAGGTCCAATATACATACATTATTGGACCTTTTGAGTAACAGTCAAGAGGATCTTATGAGAATTGAATATTTTTGCGCAGAAGATGTAAAACAGATATTGGACACTCTACAGAAGCATTTCGCAATCAATTTACCTAAGAATAAGTTTTCATTTTAAATCTATTAGAATTATTTCCTATTTTTTTTTTATAAATAAAGATTATAAAGAAAAACCTTTATTTTTTATCTTCGACACGCGATACATATTTTCGCGAAATAGATCATAATAAAATTCATGTATCTAGGGAGGATTCACTTTAGAAGCGACTATTCCCTAGATACCCACATCGTGGTATTTCGCGGTTGAATCAATTTGAAAAAGACCTAAAGTTAGAGATTTATCAATAGGTAACGTTGCCCCAATACCTAACC